TTACTTAATCGGTGGATAGGAAAATACTCTGGATCGGAATCGTGGGGAGTACTCCTTCATCATTTCTACCAACATAAAGCCCCAATTAGAATCCCTTTTATGCTATGCAGTATGAACAGAAAAATCCTGTTGAATAACTTACATAATCTCTATTACGAATCCTTTGTGTACCTTGGTGTTCCTAACTATCCACCCTTTTTGTGGTCAAAAGGACCCCCCGCTCATTAGGGTAATACATGTCTGTTAATAGCTAGTAAAATCCCTAGATAGTTGCTCCTTTTGAACCCGCTTCAAGTCATGATGACTAATCACTCAATCTTGGGGTAAATAGTATATAATGCTTGTGTTTACTTTCACTTAACACTTGTACATAGGAAATGAGACTGAATCTTTTTACTACAAAGTAAGAAACTGTTTTTTTCACTCATATAACTATCTGGTTTAGTTCATCAACCCGAATGATGAATAAAAAATAAAAAGTTATATTCAACTCATGAAATTTACTTCCTAGAAAGAAAAGACATAGAGGAAATTTTATGTCTTAACGAATCACACGTAGAGATATTGATAACACACATAGAGTTAATGGTATTTCATAACTAATTGATTGAGCAGCAGCCCGTAAACCACCTAAAAAGGAATATTTATTATTTGATCCAAAACCTGACATAAGAAGGCCCACGGGAGCAATACTTGAAATGGCAATCCATAAAAAAACACCAATACTTAAATCGGCTAGAACAAGGCGATATCCAAAAGGAATTACTAAAGAACTTAGTAGAATTGATGTGACTGCTATGGATGGTCCGATACTGAATAAACGAGTATCTCCTCTTGATGGAAGAAGATTCTCTTTGAAAAGTAATTTTGTACCATCTGCTAAAGCTTGAAGAATTCCCAAAGGCCCGGCGTATTCAGGGCCAATACGTTGTTGTATCCCCGCAGATATTTCTCTTTCTAACCAAACAATTACTAGTACACCTATTGTGATTCCTAATACAGGAGTAAAAATAGGGACAAGCATCCATATGATCTCATATACCTCTTTTAAGGATTCCAATCTAAAAAAAGAATTGATAGCTTGTACTTCTACTTCTGTTGTATCTATTATCATTTTAACGATCAACTTCTCCCATAATGATATCTATGCTACCTAGTATTGTCATAATATCAGCCAATTTCATTCTTTTAACTAATTGAGGAAGGATTTGCAAATTGATAAAACCCGGTGGTCGGATTTTCCATCTCCAAGGAAAAACACCCTTATCTCCTATCAGAAAAATTCCTAATTCTCCTTTTGGGGCTTCGACTCTCACATAAAGTTCTTGTTTTGACAATTCAAAAGTAGGAGAAGGTTTTTTACTGATAAATCGATAGTCAAAATCATTCCATTCGGGATCCCATACTTTATCAAAGCGCCGGATTTCTAAATTCTCATAGGGCCCCCCCGGAATTCCTTCTAAAGCCTGTTGAATAATTTTTATTGATTCTGTCATTTCACCGATTCGTACTAAATAACGAGCTAATGAATCCCCTTCCTTTTGCCATTGAACTCCCCAATCAAATTCATCGTAAGACTCATAATGATCAACCTTTCGAAGATCCCATTGTATTCCGGAAGCTCGTAGCATTGGTCCCGATAAACCCCAATTAATTGCCTCCTCTCCGCCAATAATGCCTACTCCCTCAACTCGCTCTAAAAAAATAGGATTCCGTGTAATAAGCCTTTGATATTCAGTAACTCTTGTTAAAAAATAATCACAAAAATCCAAACATTTATCTACCCAGCCATAAGGTAAATCAGCAGCGACTCCCCCAATACGAAAATAATTATGCATCATTCGCATACCGGTAGCAGCTTCGAATAGGTCATATATCAATTCTCTTTCTCGAAAAATATAGAAGAAAGGGGTCTGTGCGCCAATATCTGCCATAAAAGGGCCAAGCCATAACAAATGCGAAGCTATACGACTTAACTCTAACATAATGACTCTGATATAGCTGGCCCTTTTAGGCACTTGAATATTGCCTAACTGCTCTGGTGCATTTACAGTTATTGCTTCAGTGAACATAGTAGCTAAATAATCCCAACGTGTTACATAAGGTAAATATTGTATAATTGTTCGGTTTTCCGCAATTTTTTCCATTCCTCTATGTAAATAACCCAATATCGGTTCACAGTCAATAACATCTTCACCATCTAGAGTAACAATGAGTCGAAGAACACCGTGCATTGATGGGTGCTGAGGGCCCATATTGACTATCATAAGGTCATTTCGTGTAGCTGGTGCAGTCATAGGTTTTTTCCCGATTCATTCTTCCATGAATTGCTGAAAGTGAAAAGAGGTTCATCAAAATTTAAGCGAAAATTCAAAACGACTCTTAAAATTAATGATTTTTTGTTTCTCGAATCTCCAACTGTCCGATTAATTCTTTATAACGTACTCTATTTTTTTTTGACAAATAGGCGAGCAGCCGTTGACGTTTTCCTAGAATTTTACGCAGACCTCTCTGAGATAAATAGTCTTTTTTGTGCAATTCCAAATGTGAAGTAAGTCTCCGTATCCTATTGGTGAAACTCACTACTTGAAATTCAACAGACCCCTTGTTGTCTTCGTTTTCCTCTTTCAAAATAATTGCACTGAATGGATTTTTTATCATAAAAAAAGCTCCTTCTACCCTTTAATTTACATATAAAATATTTTATTTGATCAGTAATAATAATATTAGTCATTTTAATGTAGTAATTAGTATACACAAGAATTTTAATTTTAGTTGGACAGGGATAAAAAAGTAGATGGTACGTTTTTACACTTACAACGTAAAATTATTTAGACCGAAAATTCGGAATATTCCATATATTCGTTTATTTTATAGATTTTATCCAAACAAATTGATACGTCATTGACTTAGTATTAAATAAAAAATATCTAATATTAGACTAGGACGTAAGACAGGGCATATGTGCATCTGTTTGCTTTTCTATATGGTACAGAATATATAGGAAAAATGTACCATCAACCAATTTTTAATTGTGGATATATTCTTAACAAACTAAAACGGCTTCCATTATTGGTATTAAACCAATATCTATTCATACAAGCTAAGTCTTCTAATCGATAATTAGGCCAAAGAAATAACTTTAATTTAATTAAGTCATTTTTATCTCTATCAAGATGCTTTTTTTGATCCAAAAAAGGATTCCTGTTTTTTATGTTCTTTTTGTTACAAAATACTCGATTTTTATCCACACTATTTATATTCTTTGAGTTGAAAGAAATTAGAATTCTCAATTCTCTACGACGTCTAGATGATAAAATCTTTTCAGGAACGATAAAATCATAATGTTTTTTGTCTCTCTTTCGAATTATTATTAGATATCTTGGGATAGATTCATCCAATTTATTTTTATTGATATATCTTTGTTCTCGATATCTTTGAGGAGTTTGGTACTTACTTTTATGAACCAACGATATACCTACGGTTTGATATATAATAAAGTATCCGTCGTTTTTTACAGACAAACGAATGGGATCGATAAAAAATATCCCCTTTTTATTCAATTCTATAGGAGTCAATTTTTTTCGAATCACCATTATATCCAGATTTATTTCTTTCCTTTGAATAGACGATATAGTAGTATCTCTTGGATTTATCAGTCCAAGCAAGTAACAATATATCTTGATATTATTGATCATTCTTTCAGTTAAATTCGGAATTAAACCATCGTCTATTATCCATTGAAAAAGCAAATAGTGTTTCCGTAAGAAAATTATTTCTGGTCTCATCTTATTTCGGATCTTATATTGTTTTTTCATTTTATCTTGGTTTTGTGAATATGATCCAAGGCCTCTTCGGCCCGCGAGTTCTTTTTCTTCTTGATTTCGATTCATTAATTCAAAATTTCTTTTTTCATTTGATGGTCTAAAAAAATGGAATTTTTTCTTTTCATTGATGTTTTTCTTTTTATTTAAATTTAAAAGAAGTAATTTGCTTGGTATAATCCATGGTTTTTTTTTGTATACATTATAAAGTGGCACAAATTCTGGGAAGAACGTAAGTTTCAGATTTGTCGATATTGGGTTTAGGATTTCTTCATTCAGTTCCATCCAATCAAAAAAGAGTTTCTTGTCATTGATTGGATTTATTTCTAAATCTTGATGAATCATCAGATAAAAAATATCGTTTTTATCCATTTTCTCAATTTTTTTGTAATTCTTACTTCCAAGCTTAGTATTTATATTACTGCTATAATCCATTTTGGTCCAGGCCTCAATATCCATTTTTTGTCTTAGAAAAAAATTTAGAATTGTCCAATCAAAATATTTTCTATCTGGATTTTTTTGCATATACAAAATATCGCCCTTTTTTAGATAATGATTGATAGGAATTTCCTCCAGGCTTTCAAATAAATTTTGTTTATAATTGTTGTAATTAAAAGTAATTTTTTGGTTGTTATTTAATTCTGATGGTGATCCATAAATAATATATGAGGACTTCTTAATTTCATAATTAATAGATTTATATGATAAAAGATTATATATATAGTATTTTGGAAAATTATCTTTTTGGTTTGGTAATGGATATACTTTAAAATCCTTTTGTTTTTTGTGATAAAGTAATCGATCTTTTTCATACAAATTCCATTTTGTTAAATCTTTATTTTGGGTAATACCACCTTCATTTATTGTAGTTCGCCATTTTTGTGGTATTAATTCAAACCATCTAATCTGAGATAAATTGTATTGATAATGACCTCTTAACCAGTTTTTCCATTGATTCGTTTCAGAACTTGAAAGTTTTGTATGTCTTAATTCGGAATGAAATATTCCTTGTGTTACAAAATAATTTTTTATTGCAGTCTTAAGAAAAACGGGAGTTCCATGATACTCAAAAATAGATCTTAACTTATACAAATTAATAACGTGGGTTTGTGATAATTTGTAAAATACATATGCTTGTGATAAAGAGGATAAGTCAAAAAAAAGATGTGAATTCCTCTTACTATTCTTAATATTGTAAAGTTCACTTTTTAGAGTCGAAATAAAGTTAATTTCTTTTTTGTTTTTTATTTCTTGGTTTGTTTTATTATTGTAAATGTATTTATCAAAACAAAAATTTCTTGATTCAAGAACTAGTTGTGTAGGAATTCTAGCAATATGAATGATACATAGAAAGATATCGATGTATATTCTTTTAATGAAAATTTTTATAAACAAATCTAATTTATAGATTAATCGATTTCTTCTTTTTTTTATTTTTAATATTTTCCAAAAAATTTTTGGTGATTTTTCTTTTCCATTATAACTATAACTTGTTTTGTTAGGACTACTTCTTTTCTTGGTGTTGATGTTTTTTTCTTTTGTAAGACTCTTTGTTTTCTTTCTGATTGTGCTTGTTCTATCAGCCAGATTTTTAATTTTTTTTTCTCTCAGTGAATAATTTGTATTATCTGTAGATTTAATTTTTCTAAACGAGTCGTGAATTATCTGATTCCTAATTATAGAATATTTTTTTTGGTTAGTTTCGCCGGATTCATACACCTTTCTCAATATAAATAATCGAGTTGGATGTACTTTTAAGAGTTCTTTTTTTATTTTTTTTATAAACAGAAATAAAACGTTTTTGATAACCACCCTTTTTGGTTCTTTTGAATCTTGTAGAAAATTTTTTGTTCTTTCTTTTAAAACGCTTAGAACCCGAAAATGATTATTTTTCGTTTTTCGAATTTTTTTTTTAAGTTCTTTAAAAATAGGTTTAAAAAAGGAAGTTTTGGGGGGGACAGAACCAAAGGGAAGGGTAGTTTGCCTTCCCCAAGCCGTTAAAAAAGAAAACTTTTGTTGTTCTTTCTTTAGATCTTTATAAGAAGAAAAATAGGGCCTCAATTTGGATCTGTGCCAAGGTTTCAAATAAAAAGGAAATACTATTTTTATCTGAATACCATCTTTAAACCAATTTATGGGAAGTTCAAGTTCTGATACTTGAACACCATTATAGGTACATATAATATGCTTTTCTCTATTCCACTCATCGAAGTCCTCAGCCCACTCAGGGGGTTGAGATAATAAAATACGCCCAATATTTTTAACTATTATCAATGAAGGTAATAAAATATATTTTCTAAAAATAGATTGAATTATTAAAATTAAACTTCTTGTTGCTTGTGGATATGGAACAAAATCCCAGGCTTCCGCGATTTTTATCCACGTTTTTTCCTTTATTTTGTTCTCTTCTTCTTCCTTTTGTCTTTTTTTTTGTTCCTCTGTATAATCTTTAAATTCTGATCCTTTACCCATCCAATTTCTAAAAAAAAATTTAATCTGTTCAGGGATATTAAAAGAAAAAAGGGGAAATTTTTTTATTCTGTCCAAAAAAAGGGGGGAATGCACATTTGCTTGAAACAATTTCGAAATAAAAGTTTTACGCCTTTGAACACGCATAGAACCTTTGATGAATTCTCGACGAAAATCTGATTCTTCCGAATAGTCTCTAATAGACACCCAGTTTTTGACATTTGCTTTGCGACTACGTTTAGTAGGCCTATAAATTATTACACGATCCCTTTTTCTTGAACGTATATGATAATCCAACGGTAGGCCTTCATGAGCTGCGCCCGACAGGAATTCCAATTCGGTAATAAGTTTGTATGACCATCTAGGGACTTTTTTACTGATTTCTTTTATTACAAATTTTTGTTTTGTTTTTTGACCATTAGGGCTAGTTAGAATTGTATTCAATAAAAATTTGTAAAATTTGGCTCTTTTTTCTGAACCAATCCTTCCTTGTTCTTTTTCTGAAAATAAAGAGAGGCCCTTCCAATTTAAACTCGATCCCGATTCTCTATCAAATTTACTGATTAAAGTAAATAAATGACGATTTTCCGTTGAAAAAGTTTTTTTATCAAATCGGTCTATTTTCTGTTCAACCTCTTGGTAATCAGTATCAGGAAGAAGGAGACTATGAATCTTATTAATTTCCATTGTCTCTATGAAATTTTCTAACGAAATTTTATTTATGATTGAAGGTGAAATTTTTTTTTTGATTGTTCCCCGATATAACCCATTCAAAATGGGATCATACATTTTAGGCAAGTAATATTTTCTAGTCTTATCATTACACAATCTAGTACTTTTTTCGAGTATATCTAGAGAAAAAAATCCCGTATCTAGAGCCTCAATTCTATTTAAAAACTCGTTGTTTAAGTTGTTATTTTTGTGTTGGTTAGTATAAACCCAATGATTGTACAGTTCATCCGAAGAGAGTTTTTCTAGTGTGGGCAGGGACATCCTTCTTTGTATCATTTCTCCAAAAGTTGACAAGCTAGGCGGATACGTAAAAGAGATTCTTTCTTTTCCATCACTTCGGCATGTATAAAAAAAATATTGTGACATTTCTTTTCTTGCAGTCCTTTCAAATCTATTATTTTTTATGTATCGTAATGGGCGATTCCATCGTTTATAATCGAAAAGAAAGGTCAGAAGAGGTTTTTCAAACCAGAAG